CCGCCTACTTATATCTATCCCCATTTTATTCTATTTGAAATAGAATAAAATGGATCTATTTTATGACATTGAAATCTGGCAACAGTAACATAGTCCTATCAATTCAATTTGGCTAAAAAAAAAAACAAAGAAGGGGGGTGGTAAAGTCATAAAGTCAAATAAAATAGTCTTCTTCAAACAAAAATATACCTATTATGACTAGGAATGCGGTACAAGGGATTCGATTCCCCGAAGCTCGTAGCAAAAGAGCAGGTAAATAAAAGGTTTTTTAGAATTGATTTTTTTTGATCATACATAATTGAAAACAACAATTTTCCTCTTTTTACGAACCTGATGTCCATAAATCCGCGAGTCTAGAAATTCATTTCGGCCAATTGAACCTTCTCGAACTGTTTCTTTTTAAGAACCAAAAAGATTTGGGCCAAAATAACAGATGCCAAGAAGACTAAAAGGCCCTGTACACGTAATGGATCTTGAAGTACTATTTCGGCATCTCCCTGACCAAATCCACCCACATTAGGATTACTCGTTAATGGTTGATCAAATTTGATGGATTCACCCTCTGAAACAAGAACTTCTGGTCCAGGAGGGATAATATCAACCACTTCACGTCCATCCGATGGATCTGTTATGGTTATTTCATATCCTCCTTTTTGTTTTCGTATGATTTTACTTACTATGCCCGCCCCTGTAGCATTATAAACTGTATTGTTACTCTTGCTTCCGTCAGGATAAATCTGGCCCCTTCCCCTATTCCCCCCTACGTATATAGGATATTTTAAGAAGTGAAAATCTTTCTTAGTAGCGGGGTCGGGGGAAAGAATAGGAAAGGTGATTTCACTATATTTCTGACCGGGGACAGGCCCTATCACAAGAATATTTTGTTTATTAGGGCGATAGCTCTGAAAAGACAAATTGCCTATCTTTTCTTTCATCTCGGGAGAAATACGATCGGGAGGAGCTAATTCAAACCCCTCCGGTAAAATAAGAACAGCCCCCACATTCAAACCCCCTTTCTTACCATTAGCAAGAACTTGTTTCACTTGCTTATCATAAGGAATTCGAACAACTGCTTCAAATACAGTATCAGGGAGTACCGCCTGTGGAACCTCAATATCCACGGGCTTATTAGCTAAATGGCAGTTGGCACATACAATACGCCCAGTCGCTTCTCGTGGATTTTCATAACCCTGCTGCGCAAAAATAGGATATGCACTTGAAATGGATGTCCAAGTTATGATATATATCATGAGCGATGCGGAAATAGATCGAGTAATATGTTCCTTTATCCAATAAAAAGTCTTTCTAGTTTGCATGGTCTAATCATTGATCCGAAAATTTCTACAATAAATTTGGCAGGGCGCTAGTATAGTTCCCTGTCCACGATTCTGCTATTTATTGGAATCATTTTACTAGAATACTCTAGTATAAGTATACTATGAAAATAGTATAAAAATCCCCTGTTTTTAATACTTATGTCGAACTACAAAGTAAGAAACATTCTAATTGGATTAATATCGGCGGATCGTTTATCAATCATTCATTGAATGATAAATAACTACAAGTGAGGGAGATACACGATTTAAATAACGAAAAATCCAATATTTAAAAATAGTATCGAGAATAACTGGAAAAGTGGAAACAAGACCAGATATAATTTGATCATTATGACCAAATCCAAAATCTTTGTAGACAGAACCAATCATTAGTTCCCAACCATGGGGTGAATGAAATCCGATACATAAATCGGTTAATAAAAGAATCAAAAAAGCTTTGACTGTATCACTTAAGTTATATAGGAATTCTTGAGTCCAAGAGTTAAGAATAACAAGTTCTTGATTACCTAAAATAGAATAACCGCTTAGAATAACAAAACAGATTAGATTTGTTGAGAAGTGCAAAATCGTATGGATACGATCCTCATTGTGTATCTTGATTAATTGGATCGTTTCTTTGTGGATTTCTATAGGAAGCTTTTGTAGATGTGTCTCTGAGGATTCCTTGATCATTTCGTCCAAGAAGAGTATTTCCTCTAATTCTATGAACTTTTCTAGAATACTTTTTTCTTGCATATCATTCAAAAAAATTTCGGATTGACCCGTATTCGACCAATTAGTAACCCAAGATTCCATACTTTTAGTAAATGAAAGAGAAATCCACCAGGGCAGAAATACTATAGATGCAAGATACAAAAGAGGAGTGAATGCTTTCTTTTTTGCCATTTTTCACCTGTGAATTTTTAATTAACCCACTTCATTTGTCGACTCTATGTGATCCAATATTTCTTTCAAACCAAACATGAGTTCTAGACAAGGTATCAAACCTATGAATCTATTTTATTTGTGATTTTGTTTGAATCTAGAAAGAATAAAGAAATAGACAAAGACTCCACTTCGAATTAGACTGAAGAAATAATACAAAATATAGAATAATTGAGAGAAATGTGATGATCAAAAAGTCGATTGACAAAAAGAATTTACAAGATATGATTTATCTGCATCTAAAGTATCACTTAGTTATAGAAAATACAAGATTCTTGTATTTTTCCCTCCTGCGGAGAAAGCATTCGTTCTTCAGCCCAATCCTTTTTCTTAAAAGACTTCAATTGGTACGCGCAAGAAGTAGGCCAATTCCGCGGCTTTTTGTTCAATTTCTCGTGGAGTCAAATTCTCATCAGTACGGGTCAACGGAATAGCCCCCCGGCCTCTGATGTCCATATAAAGGATACGGCGAGCATAAATACCCTCTTTAACTTCTATTCTAACGGATTGAATATCTTTTATACGGAATCGGAGGAATATGCGACGATTTTTTCCAGGAAATCCCCACCGAAAAATACACACCGTTCCTTCCTTTCTATCGAATTGATCATAACCACTACCTACATTCCATGAAATTGTGCACCACAAATAGGAACTAATAAAGAGACCCGCGATCCCGTAGAAAGACATCACGATCCCTTGTGGAAAAAAAATGATTTGCTGAGACGGAACAAAAGATATCAAATTTCTACCAAGATAACTGGAAGTTCCAGCCAATAAGAATCCTAATGAACCTAAAAAAACGATAAGCGCCCAGCAAAAATTACTTAGTTTTCGAGACCCCGTTATAAGTTCTATCCATATATGTTCTGATCGCCAACTCATACTTGATCCGATTGCATTTTATTGGAATTGAGAAAATACCCCAAATGGTTTTGACTTTACTTTTTTTGTTTCCGAATGAACTTTCATCAACTAGCACTAGTTTAATGTGAACTAGCACTAGTTTGATGGGAACCTTTAGGAGTAATTCCTCAAATTGGTTAGATCTAAAATAATAACACACCCTTCCTATGATCCCAATATACAGATATACATATAGATCCACCAACTCTACATTTTGGGTATCCAGCAGTCCTGATCTATTTCAAACTAGCTAGAATTCAGTTACCCATAGATCATTTTCTGCAGGCATAAGAGCTTTTTCCTTTATGTTCGGCAGAAATCGCATGTTCTACCTTATTTCCCGAAATAAATATATGTGTTATGCTACAAGTCTAAGTTTCAAAAAAACGGATGAGATTGAGTCCTCTCAGATCTAAACAATCTTGTTTTTTTGAACATGAAGAAATAAAGAAGCCATTGCAATTGCCGGAAATACTAGGCCTACTAAAGGCACAAAAATAGAGGGAAATTGGAAAGTTGTCATAAAATGGGTACCTCGATTTACTATTTGTACCTGTTCTTATTTTTTTAATATCATATTTTTTATTTATACTAATTATAATTAAGAATTGTAATTAGTATAAATTCGTAGTTATTATTAATTAATTCAATTTGAAAATTCTTATTACAGATATAAGTATCGAATTGAGTATATAGAATAAATCCAAGGAATGTAGAACTCAAAAAATGGACTTATTCGTCTATCTACATGAAAGATACACTTGTTTTCGAATTTAATATTAATAAGAGTTTCTTACAAATTCTCGAAAGATTCATTAGAATGCGGCACAACCGGGATTTTTAGTGAAAATAGGATTTTCGGGGGATGAAGAAAGATACAAAACCATATATCTCTTTTTTTCTATATTTGAATTTAATTCTATACATAAGACAAAATTCATTTTATTTGCCTAATTTCACGAAAGGAAGAACTCGTGTTTTTATCTTGTTGATAGAGACCTTCTTAATTAGTAATCGGGAATCTAGGTAAAAAAAAGAGTTATCCGCAACTTTTTATTCTTTCTACAATTAGATCTTAGGTCACCAAAGAAAACCTCATTCTTAGTTACTTTGATTCCGATAAGGAAACTTCTTGTTTGCTACAAATAAAATAATTGAACCTAGCGCATTGAATTGGAATTCAAGGGAAAGAAGGCGTGGAGCTTAAATAACTCACTCAGAACACTTTTTAAAAGATTACGTGGTACAATTAGGTCAAATAAGCCCTTCTGAAATAAATATTCAGAAGCTTGTGAACCTTCGGGTATCGTTTTATTCAATGTTTGTTCAATTACCCTTTTACCCGCAAATGCAATGTAGGAATTTGGTTCGGCAATAATAATATCTCCCAACATACCAAAACTGGCTGTTACCCCACCGGTAGTAGGAGATGTAAGGATTGATACATACAATAACTTTTTATTTGATTGGTAATCATATAAGGCAGACGATATTTTAGCCATTTGCATCAAGCTCAAACTTCCTTCTTGCATGCGCGCCCCCCCCGAAGCGCACACTATAATAAGAGGTATAAATTGATTGGTAGCGTACTCAATCAAACGGGTTATTTTCTCCCCGACTACGGATCCCATACTACCCCCCATAAATTGAAAATCCATAACCCCAATTGCTACGGGAATACCATTTAGTTGACCTACGCCTGTTTGAACAGCCTCGGTTAATCCTATCTTTCTTTGATAAAAATCAATACGATCTTTATAAGTCTCCTCCTCCGAATGAAATCCAATGGGATCCCCGGAGACCATGTCTTCATCCATAGGATCCCAAGTACCG